TAATTGCGGGATTTTATCTCATGGTCCTAGTCTATACCCCCATTTTACTCCTTGGGGGTATAGACTTTCATTAAAAGTGAATGGGATGGAGGGAGAGGTATATCCTGTCCCGGATTTATAAATTGCGTAAATAAAGTTTTATTCTTGCTTTGTTATTTGCTATTATAATGATTTATATGTAGATTATAATTTGTAAATTATTTTTCGAAAAAGTGAACAAAAATTGTGAAAAATGGCTTTGGCTGGGCATATTTTTCGTGTTTTTTGATGAAATTTTACGTTAATACAATAAGGGCTTATATGAATATATGCTAGATATCTTACCGAGGTATATGTTATTGAACAATAATGACTTAGTTTATAGTATTCCTTAAGCGTATTATGAAGTCTCTATAGGAACTTACTTACAAGATACTTAATATTAACATCTTATTGTAGGTGGTGTATTTATTTTAGGTATTTGTATTCAATAAGATGAATATATATATATAAGTATTTATATACACATATATATATCAATAAGGGGTATATATTAATTAATTCTTCGAATTTTTTCTTAGAGGTAAAAAAAGAAAAAATGGAAAGAAGTATTTCACTAAAAGTGAATGGGATGGAGGGAGAGGTATATCCTGTCCCGGATTTATAAATTGCGTAAATAAAGTTTTATTCTTGCTTTGTTATTTGCTATTATAATGATTTATATGTAGATTATAATTTGTAAATTATTTTTCGAAAAAGTGAACAAAAATTGTGAAAAATGGCTTTGGCTGGGCATATTTTTCGTGTTTTTTGATGAAATTTTACGTTAATACAATAAGGGCTTATATGAATATATGCTAGATATCTTACCGAGGTATATGTTATTGAACAATAATGACTTAGTTTATAGTATTCCTTAAGCGTATTATGAAGTCTCTATAGGAACTTACTTACAAGATACTTAATATTAACATCTTATTGTAGGTGGTGTATTTATTTTAGGTATTTGTATTCAATAAGATGAATATATATATATAAGTATTTATATACACATATATATATCAATAAGGGGTATATATTAATTAATTCTTCGAATTTTTTCTTAGAGGTAAAAAAAGAAAAAATGGAAAGAAGTATTTCACTAAAAGTGAATGGGATGGAGGGAGAGGTATATCCTGTCCCGGATTTATAAATTGCGTAAATAAAGTTTTATTCTTGCTTTGTTATTTGCTATTATAATGATTTATATGTAAGGTTATGTTTCCTAAATGGAATTGTACAGTATTTAGTATTGATTATTAAGGTGACTTAGAATTAGTAATTATGTTATTTTATGGTTAAATGCGTGCCAGCTGCCGCGGTTAGACGTGAATTATTAGCAAATATTTTTGGTTGAAGTTATTAATTTGAGTTAACTTTAGAATGTTTAATTTTTGATGAAATTTGATTTTTGGGTATTGGTTATTATGTATTATATGAAACTTTGAAATTTTTTATTAAACTAGGATTAGATACCCTATTATATTAAGTATATGGATGAAGACTCGAGTAGTATTAGTTATGATCTTGAAACTCAAAGAATTTGGCGGTGTTTTAGTCCTTTTAGAGGAATCTGTTCTGTAATTGATAATACACGATTTTTATTACCTTTTTTATGAGCTTATATACCGTCGTCATAAGATTATTCTGTTTGAGGAATAGTAAATTTCTTGACTTTTTATTAGAAAGTATGTCAGATCAAGGTGTAGTTTATGAGAAGGATTGAAATGGATTACAATAATTATAATTATACGGATATATTATTAATTGGTTAATTGAAGGTGGATTTAATTGTAAATTTATTTTAATTAATAAATTGATTTAGGCTCTGGAATGTGTACATATCGCCCGTCGCTCTCGTTATATATGAGATAAGTCGTAACATAGTAGATGTACTGGAAAGTGTATCTAGAAAGTATCAAATTTAGTTTATAGTAAGCAATTCATTTACACTGAGGAAAATCCGTGCAATTCGGGAATTTGAAATAAATTTAGATTATTTATTATGATTTTTTTAAAGGATAGTTAAGGTGTTGGTTTGAGTAATTTTTAATGAAATAATTATGTTGGATTATAGTTTATTAGTACAGTGGGGGAGTCTTTGAAATACAGTTGAAATATTTATTATAATAGTAGAATTATATTTGTACCTTTTGTATCAGGGTGTATTAAATAGTTTTGATATATTTTATAATCTCGAAGAAAGAAGAGTTAATTCAATTTGATGGTTATTGTTTTACAAATATCATAAAAATTGAATTGGTAGTGATATGTTAGTCGGTTTTTTTTATATCTAGTTTTCTAAGAATTAAATTTAATTTAGTTATTAATTTTTGATTATCTAATTGATTAAGTGTATCTAATTTTAATAATAAAAATTTTGGGGATAAGCTTGGGATTAAATTTAAATGTATTAATGTATTAATTATTATGAGCTTTAGGGTAGTTATTATGAATAGTGTGTTATTACTTATGTTAATAATTTGATAGATATTTAAGTGTATATTAGAAAGTATAGTTGAATTATTAATTATGGTTATAATGATATAATTAGTATAATTTGTTGTTTGTTATATATATGAGGTAATTTTAGTTAAGGAATTAGGCAAATACATTATTCGCCTGTTTATCAAAAACATGTCTTTCTGATAGAATAGAAAGTCGTGCCTGCCCATTGATTAATTTAACGGCCGCGGTATTTTGACCGTGCAAAGGTAGCATAATCATTAGTCTTTTAATTGTGGACTGGAATGAACGGTTTGACGAAATAATATCTGTCTCTACTATATTTTTAGAATTTTACTTTTAAGTCAAAAGGCTTAAATGATGAATAGGGACGAGAAGACCCTATAGATCTTTATTTCAACCAATTTATTTTAATATTTGTAATTAATTTAATTAAATTGTTTGAAATTTAATTGGGGTGATTGGAGAATATAAGTAACTTCTTTATATTAAACTTTGATAAGAGGTTTATTGATCCTTTATTATGGATTAAAGATTAAGATACCTTAGGGATAACAGCGTTATTTTATTTGAGAGTTCTTATCGACAATAAAGATTGCGACCTCGATGTTGGATTAAAATTATAATTGGGTGTAACAGCTTAATAATATTGGTCTGTTCGACCATTAAATTTTTACATGATCTGAGTTCAGACCGGTGTGAGCCAGGTTGGTTTCTATCTTGTTTTAGCATTATGTTTTAGTACGAAAGGATTGAACATGAGAAATATTTTTATATAAAGAATAATATTACTATGTTGGCAGATAAGTGCAATGAATTTAGAATTCATGAATATAATATCATATTATACTTAGTATTGTTAGATTTTATGTTAGGATTAATTGGACTATTAATAATAGTTATTTGTGTATTAATTGGTGTTGCTTTTTTAACATTACTGGAACGTAAGGTTCTTGGCTATATTCAGATTCGTAAGGGTCCAAATAAAGTGGGGTATTTAGGATTAATTCAACCATTTTCTGATGCTATCAAGTTGTTTTGTAAGGAACAAAGATATCCTAGAATATCTAATTATATAATGTATATGTATAGACCAGTGGTTAATTTGTTTTTATCTTTATTGGTTTGGTTAGTTTTCCCTATAGGTTGTGAATTAATTTCTTTTGGATTAGCGTTGTTATTTATTTTATGTGTAATTAGAATAGGTGTATATTGTATTATATTGGCTGGTTGATCATCTAATTCTAATTATTCATTATTAGGAAGTCTTCGGGCTGTTGCTCAAACAATTTCTTATGAAGTAAGTTTAGCTTTAATTCTATTAAGATATGTATTTTTAGTTGGTGGATATAGATTAGATTTATTTTGTGTTTATCAAACTGGTATTTGATTTATTTATATAAGAATTCCTTTATGTTTATGTTGATTTTCATCAAGATTAGCAGAGACTAACCGAACACCCTTTGATTTTGCTGAGGGTGAATCTGAGTTAGTTTCAGGATTTAATGTAGAGTATAGAAGAGGTGGATTTGCTTTGATTTTTATAGCAGAGTATGCTAGAATTCTGTTTATAAGAATGATACTAGTTTTGGTGTATTTAGGTGGGGATATATTTTCTTTAATATTTTTTGTAAAGTTAGTATTGGTATCTTTTGTATTTTTATGGGTTCGTGGAACTTTACCACGGTTCCGTTATGATAAGTTGATATATTTAGCCTGAAAAAGTTATTTACCTATTTCTCTAAATTATTTGATATTTTTTGTTGGATTGGTATTAATATTAAGTTAATTGAGACTATTTGGTTTAAGTTAATAGAATTATTTATTCTATCTTTTGTTTTCAAAACAAATGCTATTAAGCTTATTAACTTAATTAAATATTAATTTTATCTCAAGAGTGTAATATAGTGTAATTTAGTGGGTAATACAGGAAATATATAATAGTTAGTGTTTGTCCAGTAATAACATATGGGGCTTCTACTGGGCGAGCTCCAATTCATGTCAATAGTATTATTGTTGCTACAAATGTTCAGAAAAGTAATTGATTTAAAGGGTAAAATTGAATTCCCTGGAATTTGTTATTTTTTATAAATGGTATGAGGAATAGAATCGCGATTGATAAAACTAGGGCCAGAACTCCCCCTAATTTGTTAGGGATGGATCGTAAAATTGCATATGCAAATAGAAAATATCATTCTGGTTGAATGTGAATTGGTGTAACTAAAGGGTTCGCTGGTGTAAAATTATCAGGATCTCTTAAAAGGTAGGGATTATTTAATGATAAAATTGTTAATGTAAAGGTTATAATAATTAATCCTACAATGTCCTTGAAGGAGAAATATGGATGGAATGGAATTTTATCTAGATTTCTGTTTAAACCTATAGGATTTGTCGATCCTGTTTGATGAAGGAATATTAAGTGAATTATTACTATAGCAAGAATCGCAAATGGTAAAAGAAAATGGAATGCGAAAAATCGTGATAAGGTGGCATTATCAACGGCAAATCCACCCCATACTCATTGGACAAGATCAATCCCCAAATAAGGGATAGCAGATAGTAAGTTAGTAATTACAGTGGCCCCTCAAAAGGATATTTGTCCTCAAGGTAGAACGTACCCTATAAAAGCTGTTGCTATGGTTAAGAATAAAATTAATACCCCGATTGATCAAGTAATATAAAGATTATATGATTTATAATATATTCCTCGTCCTACATGCAGGTAAATACAAATAAAGAAGAAAGAAGCACCGTTAGCGTGTAGTGTTCGAATTAATCATCCGTAATTAACATCACGACAAATGTGATTTACTCTATTAAACGCTAAAGAAATATCTGCTGTGTAATGTATAGCTAAAAATAATCCTGTAATAATTTGGATTATTAAGCAGATCCCAAGTAAGGAACCGAAGTTTCATCAAGCTGAAATTGTGGATGGTGTAGGTAGATCAATAAGAGCTCTATTGAAGATTTTGATTAGAGGATGTGTAGATCGTAGAGGTTTATTCATTAGTTATTATTTTGACGTAGAGGACCATGATTAATTTCAGTAATTTTTACGATTACGATTAATGTAACGAGTAAATAAGAGATTATTATGATGGTGATGATTATAGATGGTGTGTTGTAGAGTTGATTGAGATTATAAGGGATTTCTCTGTTTTTAGAGAATATTGTATTGATTATGGAATACTGTTTTTGGAGATTGGTTGAGAAAAAATGGTTAAGATATATTCTTGTTAATATTGTAATTAGTATTAATATGATGTTGATAATAATGGTTTTATTATGAAGTTTAAATAGTTCATTAGAGGCTAGTCTTGTTATATAAATAAATAAAACGAGCATTCCTCCCAAGAAGACTAGAAATAAAATATAAGAAAATCAATATGAATATATAGGTATTCTTATGAATATAGACAAGATGATTGTTTGTGAAATGATTATTAGGGTTAATGCTAAAGGATGATTTATAAATATTATGATGATATTAATTATTAATATAGTGATGATTAAGGTATTGTTTATAATATCAAGAGATAGTTTATTTAAAATATTAGTTTTGGGGATTAATGATAGGTTTTACCTTCTCTTGAAGTTTTAAAAAAATCTTTATTTTTGGTTTACAAGACCAAGGTTTTTTATTAAACTATTAAAACTACTTATGATAACGTATTATACGGTTGTTTTTTTTGTTATTATATATATATCTGGATTGTGATTGTTTTGTTCTAAGCGGAAACATCTTTTAATGGCTCTTTTAAGATTAGAATATATGGTATTATGAATTTTTGTTATGTTTATAATATATTTTATATTTTTTGATCATGGTCTTTATTTTTTAATTGTTTATCTAGTATTTTCAGTTTGTGAGGGAGCCTTAGGATTAGGGATTTTGGTGAAAATAGTTCGTTGTTATGGTAATGATTATTTTCAATCTTTTGTTATTTTACGATGTTAAAATATTTGATTATGATGGTTTTTATGATCCCTATTTGTTTTTTAAAAAAAGGCTCTTGATTGTTGGTTCAATTGATAATGTTTATTCTTTCTTTTTTATTTATGAGTGAATTAAGAGTAAGTAATGAGATGTGTTTAGTAGGTTATGGGTTTGGGATTGATTTATTATCATATGGTCTAATTTTATTAAGATATTGATTAGGTGGTTTGATAATTATATCTAGAAGAGGAATTCATTTTATTCGTTATTTTGATAATGTTTTTTTGATAATTGTATCAATTTTGATTATAATGCTATTATGCACTTTTAGATCTTTAAATATATTAATGTTTTATATTTTTTTTGAAAGAAGTTTAATCCCCACGTTGTTATTAATTTTGGGTTGAGGGTATCAGCCTGAACGAATTCAGGCTGGGATTTATTTATTTTTTTATACATTGGTTGCGTCTTTACCTTTATTAGTATCTTTATTGGTATTTTATGGAGAAGTTAATATTTTGAGATTTGGGTTTGTTTATGGATTGGAAGTCAATAATATGTGGATATATATATTTATAATTGTTGCTTTTTTAGTTAAAATACCAATGTTTTTGGTTCATTTATGACTACCTAAGGCTCATGTGGAGGCTCCTATTTCTGGTTCCATAGTTTTAGCTGGTATTTTATTAAAGTTAGGTGGTTATGGATTATTACGAATATTTAAGGTTATGCTTAATTGTTGTGTAAATTATAATTATATTTGAATTAGAGTGAGACTAATTGGTGGATTTTTAGTTAGATTGTTATGTTTACGACAGGTGGACATTAAATCGTTGATTGCGTATTCTTCAGTATCTCATATAGGAATCGCTTTATGCGGTATAATAACAGTAAATATATGAGGATTATGTGGGGGTTATATAATAATAATTAGTCATGGTTTATGTTCATCAGGTTTGTTTTGTTTATCTAACATTAGATATGAACGGTTGGGTAGTCGTAGTTTATTAATTAGAAAGGGTATAATAAGATTAATACCTAGAATGTCCTTATGATGGTTTTTATTAGTATCTTCTAATATAGCAGCTCCTCCTTCATTAAATCTAATTTCTGAAATTAGCTTGATTAATAGTGTTATTGGTTGGAGAATTACTACTATAATTATAATTATATTGATCTCATTTTTTTCTGCTGCTTATAGTTTATATTTATATTCTTATAGACAACATGGTAAATATTATTCTGGTATTTATTGTTATTCTAGAGGTGTGGTACGGGAATTTCATTTATTGTTTCTTCATTGATTTCCTCTTAATGTTTTAGTATTGATCAGTGGGGTTTTTTTTGATTGGATTTTTTAATAGGCTTAATTAGTTTAACAAGAATAATGATTTGTGGTGTCATTGGTATATGTATGATATATTAGGTTATTAGGAGTTATATGATAACTTATAAAATTGATATTTGTCTTTTTTCGTTTTTGGTATTAATGTTTTATGCATTGTTTTGCTTTTTTAGTGGACTATTTATATTAATTACAGATTATGTTGTATTTTTGGATTGGGAAATTTTAAATTTGAATTCATGTTGTTTTACTATAACAATTTTATTAGATTTTAAATCTTTATTGTTTATAAGTTTTGTTTTATTTATCTCTTCCTTGGTTATCTATTATAGAGAAGGTTATATGGAGGGTGATGTAAGATTGAGACGTTTTATTATTTTAGTATTAATATTTGTAGTTTCTATAATGTTTTTAATTATTAGACCTAATATTGTAAGAATTTTACTAGGGTGGGATGGATTGGGTCTAGTTTCATATTGTTTAGTAATTTATTATCAAAATGTTAAGTCTTATAATGCAGGTATATTAACTGCTTTATCTAATCGTGTCGGTGATGTAGCTATTTTAATTGGTATTTCTTGAATATTAATGTATGGGAGTTGAAATTATTTATATTGGGGTATTATAAATCAGGAATTTGAATTTAAAATAGTTGTTTATTTAATTGTATTAGCAGCAATAACTAAGAGAGCTCAGATTCCATTTTCTTCTTGACTTCCTGCTGCTATAGCTGCCCCTACACCTGTCTCTGCTTTAGTTCATTCATCTACATTAGTAACAGCTGGAGTTTATCTGTTGATTCGTTTTGGTGAGTTTTTGCTAGTTACTGGTGTTAATAATTTTTTACTTTATATTGGTTGTTTGACTATGTTAATAGCCGGTATTGGGGCGAATTATGAATTTGACTTAAAGAAGATTATTGCTTTATCTACATTAAGACAGTTGGGGTTAATAATATCAACTATCGGATTGGGGTATTTTGATTTAGCTTATTTTCATTTATTAAGACATGCTTTATTTAAGGCCTTATTGTTTTTGTGTGCAGGTGTGATTATTCATAGTGTTGGCAATTTGCAGGATATTCGTGGAATGGGAGGTATTGTAAATATAATACCATATACATCAGTTTGTTTTTGTATTTCTAATTTGGCTTTATGTGGTATACCTTTTATATCAGGATTTTATTCTAAGGATTTGATTTTAGAGATGGGACTTATAAGTAATATAAATTTATTAGTTTTTTTTATATTTTTTGTTTCTACTGGTCTTACTGTTTGGTACACTTTCCGATTGATTTATTATGTTATAATTTTGGATTATAATTATTGCGGTAATCACTGCTTGGGTAATGAAAATATTCAATATGTTTTCCCAATATTTATATTGACGATAATGTCAGTAGTCGGTGGTAGAATAATGAGTTGGGTAATAATTAGAACACCTCATATAATTTTTATACCTTTTTATATGAAGATTTTAACTTTATTAGTATGCATTATTGGGGGTTGATTAGGTTATAGTCTGTCTTTATTTAGAGGATACAATATTGTATTGTTAGATAAAATATTGATTTCTTTTTTAGGCTCTATATGGTTTATACCTATTATTTCTACTCATTTAATTTCAATCACTTTTTTAAAATTGGGTTATTTTATAAATCGAGGAGTTGATATAGGATGGAGAGAAGAGCTAGGAGGGCAAGGTGTTTATAAATCGATAAAGAGTTTATCTGGGTTGGTTCAGAATCTTCAGAATAATATATTTAGGGTATATCTAATAACTTTATACATGTGATTATTAGTTGTTTTTGTAATATTTATCTTATATTCGATATGCTTAAATAGCTTAATGAGAGAGCATAACATTGAAGATGTTAGTGTGATGATAAATCTTTGAGTATAAGTTAATTGAAACCAAAAAGAGGTATATTATTGTTAATAATATCATTGAATTAATAAGTTCCAATTAAGGAGGTAAGATGGTTCAGAGGTAAGCTGCTAACTTTCCCTCTTAGCAGTTAAAATCTGTTATTACCTCTAATAATTTATATAGTTTAATAAAAACGTTACATTTTCATTGTATAGATGGTAAAATTATCTATAAATAAGGATAATAATTATCAATCTTTCAGGTCGAAACTGAATGCTTTTAGCTTCTTATTTAAGAATAATTGATTTTCAATACTTTTTGAGTGCAATTCAAATGTTATAATTAACTATATTCCTTTTCTTATTTTGCTCAATTTAGTGCTCCTTGTGTTCATTCATGATAAATTCCAATAATCAAGATTAGAATAAAGAATGTTAGGGTGAGTGTTCATGATAATAGATTAGAAAATTTAAAAATAATAATTACAGGAAGTAATAGAACGATTTCTACATCAAAAATTAAAAAAATCACTGCAATAAGAAAGAATCGAAGAGAGAAAGGTGATCGTGCGGATCTAAATGGGTCAAATCCACACTCAAATGGGGAAGATTTTTCTCGATCTAGAATGGTTTTTTTTGATAAAATTATAGATAATATTATTAAAATGGAAGTTAGTATGATTAAGATTGTTGATATGGTTGTTGTGAATAATATTATTTATTTTGATTGATCAATCTTTTTGATTGGAAATCAAATGTACTAATATACTAAATAAATAACTACCTCATCAATAAATTGAGATATATAAGAATAATCACACAATGTCTACGAAATGTCAATATCATGCGGCTGCTTCAAATCCGAAGTGATGATTTGATGAGAAATGTTTTAAGTTATGACGAATTAAGCAAACTAATAAGAATGTTGTACCAATAATAACATGAAGTCCATGGAATCCTGTAGCTACAAAAAAAGAGGACCCGTATACTGAGTCGGCAATAGTGAAAGGAGCTTCTAAGTATTCATAGGCTTGGAGGATTGTAAAATAAATTCCTAGAATAATTGTTAATAATAATCTTTGTCTTCTTTGGGAGTAGTTTCTACTTATTAATCTATGATGTGTTCATGTAACAGTTACTCCTGAAGCTAGGAGAATAGCAGTATTTAATAATGGAATTTGTAATGGGTTGAATGGTGAGATTCCCTTAGGAGGTCATAGTATTCCTAATTCAATAGCTGGTGATAAGCTGCTATGGAAAAATGCTCAAAAAAAGGAGATGAAAAATAATACTTCTGAGATAATAAATAGGATTATACCTCATCGTAATCCAATATTAACATTATAAGTGTGAGTTCCTTGATAAGTACCTTCTCGAGTAATATCTCGTCATCATTGGATTATGGTTAAAATAGTAATAATTACTCCTACTATAAGGATATTAAATTTGAATTGATGGAATATTCTGATTATGCCGGCGGCGATAATTATTGCGCCAATTGCCCCTGTTAGTGGTCATGGTCTTATGTTTACTAGATGAAAAGGGTGATTTGAATGTGTTGTCATGAATTAATTTACTTCTCTAGAATAAAGAGTAGCTAAGACAGCAAATACATAAGATTGAATGATTGAGACAGCAATTTCTAAGATTAATAATAGGATTTGTGTAGTAATTAATACTTGAAGAAAAATTACTGATCTTATTACTATATTTCCTGTGTTACCTAATAAAGTTAATAAAAGGTGCCCAGCGATTATATTTGCTGTTAATCGAACAGCTAAAGTACCTGGGCGAATAACATTTCTAATTGTTTCAATACAGACTATGAATGGTATGAGGATAGGAGGAGTTCCTTGAGGGACGAGATGTGCAAATATGTGCTCTGTGTTATTAATTCACCCATAAATTATAAATCTAAATCAAAGAGGTAAGGCTAATGATAAGGTAAATGTTAAATGACTTGATCTAGTAAAAATATAAGGAAATAATCCTAAAAAATTATTGAATAGGATGAATGAAAATAAGGAAACAAAAGTAAAAGTAATTCCTTTATTCTTTTTATTGGGGTTAATTAAAATATTAAATTCATTATGTAAAGTTAATGTAATTTTTGTCCATATAATGGATGTTCGATTAGGAAGTAATCAATATAAAACTGGGATGAATATTAATCCTAAGATGGTTCTTAATCAATTTAATGGCATGGAAAAGATATTAGATGAAGGTTCAAATGATGAGAATAAATTGGTTATCATTTTCAAATGAATGAATTATTGGATGATAATGAAGACTTATTTATGTTTGGTAATTTTTGTAGTGTATCATTAAAGTATATAATTGTTATTATAATGATAAATGAAATAATAAAAATTATTATTAGTAATAATCAACTTATAGGTGATATTTGTGGTATTAAAAAATATTAATATAATAATAATTTTAGTATGACATACTAATGTTATATTTTAACTAATTTCTTTCATCAGAAGTATTTGTTATTATACTATAAATTGGTTTAAGAGACCATTACTTACTTTCAGTCATCTGATGATAAGGATTTAATTCAATTAACGAATATTTTTAGATTTACACTTTCAATTACAATAGGTATGAATCTATGATTAGCTCCACAAATTTCTGAACATTGTCCATAAAGGAGACCAGGACGATTAATTAGAAAGTTAGTTTGATTTAATCGTCCTGGGGTAGCATCCGTTTTTACTCCCAATGATGGAATAGTTCATGAATGAATCACATCAGCTGCTGTTACTAAAGTTCGAATTTGAGTTATTATGGGTAATACAGTTCGATTATCAACATCTAGTAATCGGAAGGAATTTAAATTATTATCGTTGGTAGGAATTATAAATGAATCAAATTCAATAGGTGTTTTAAAGTCTATGTATTCATATTTTCAATATCATTGATTACCAATAGTTTTTAATGAGATAAGAGGATTAAGAGATTCATCTAAAAGATAGAGTAATCGTAATGATGGTAATGCAATGAAGATTAATGTAATAGCTGGTAAAATAGTTCAAATTACTTCAATAGTTTGTCCTTCAAGTAAATTACGATTAGTATATAAGTTAAATATAAGAGTAATTATAATATAACCTACTAAGGTTGTAATTATGGTTAAAATTAAAAGGGTATGATCATGAAATATAATAAGTTGTTCCATTAATGGTGAAGTTCTATCTTGAGTATTTAGATTAGATCATGTAGCCATACTAAAAAAAGATAAACTTTATTTATGAATCTTAAGTTCATTGCACTTCTCTGCCATATTAGTATTAATTAGATATAATAGGTAATTCAGAATATGAATGTTCAGAAGGTGGAGTATTTTGGTATCATTCTAGGGATCTAGGTAGATTTAAATTGAAAGTTGATTTACGTTGAGATACTATTCTCTCTCATAAAATAAAGATTAACATTAAAATACCAATTATTGAAATAGTAGAACCTAAAGATGAAATAATATTTCAGGATGTGTAAGAATCAGGATAATCAGAATATCGACGTGGTATTCCTGCTAACCCCAGAAAATGTTGAGGGAAAAATGTCAAGTTAACTCCGAAGAATATAACAATGAATTGCATTTTTAATCATTTTGTATTTATTGTTAATCCGGTAAGGAGTGGGTATCAGTGGATAAATCCTGCTATAATAGCAAAAACTGCACCTATTGAAAGTACATAATGAAAATGTGCTACTACATAATAAGTATCATGTAAAATGATATCAATAGATGAGTTTGCTAAAACAATTCCAGTTAATCCTCCAATAGTGAATAAGAAAACAAATCCTAATGATCATAATAGTGCGGGATTATATGATAGTTGAGTTCCATGTAAGGTTGCTAATCAACTGAAAATTTTAATACCAGTAGGAACAGCAATGATTATAGTAGCTGAAGTGAAATAAGCTCGTGTATCAACATCTATTCCAACAGTAAATATATGATGGGCTCATACAACAAATCCTAGAAGTCCAATAGCTAATATTGCATAGATTATTCCTAATGTACCGAAGGATTCCTTTTTTCCTCTTTCTTGGCTAATGATATGTGAAATTATACCAAATCCAGGTAAAATAAGAATATAAACCTCTGGATGACCAAAGAATCAAAATAAATGTTGGTATAGAATAGGATCTCCTCCTCCAGCAGGATCAAAGAATGATGTATTTAGATTACGATCTGTTAGTAATATAGTAATGGCTCCGGCTAGAACTGGTAAAGAAAGAAGTAGTAATAATGCTGTAATACCTACTGACCAAACAAATAGAGGTGTTTGGTCAAGAGATATATTTGGTGCTCGTATATTAATTATAGTGGTAATAAAATTAACTGCTCCTAAAATAGATGAGATACCCGCTAAATGGAGAGAAAAAATAGCTAAATCGACTGATGCACCTGCATGAGCAATATTTGAAGATAAAGGGGGATATACTGTTCAGCCAGTACCTGCTCCATTTTCAACTATTCTTCTAGTTAATAGAAGGGTTAAAGATGGAGGTAGTAATCAAAATCTTATGTTATTTATCCGAGGAAAGGCCATATCAGGTGCCCCTAACATTAAGGGTACTAATCAATTTCCAAACCCACCAATTATGATTGGTATAACTATGAAAAAGATTATAATGAAGGCGTGAGCTGTAACAATAACATTATAAATTTGATCGTCTCCAATTAAAGAGCCTGGTTGTCCTAATTCTGTGCGAACTAAAATACTTAAAGAAGTTCCTACTATACCTGATCATGCACCAAAAATGAAATATAAAGTTCCAATATCTTTATGATTAGTTGAAAATAATCATCGTTGCGATAAAATGGCTGAGTTAGGCATTAGATTGTAAATCTAATTACGGAATTTTCCTTTTATCAGGTCTTATATTCAAAGAATATGATTTTAGATTGCAAATCTAAAGGTGTGTAATTACTAAGGCTTAAAACTTATGTTTTTTTTGCAGCTTTGAAGGCTATTAGTTTATTTAACTTAAAGTCTTAAGGGAAGAGATAAATGATTGGAAATAAAGTGAATCCTGCAGTAGATACGATTGTTATTGCTGGGATAATATAAGTGATATTAGTTTTGTTTACTAATGACCATTTTAGTTGTGTAAAATTTAATATTAATATTGATATTATTAATCGTATATAATAGAATAAGGTGATAAGTGATATTAAGACTATAAAAATTACAATTGGTTGATGATTACAAGATTGAATGATTAATCATTTAGGAATGAACCCTAATATAGGTGGTAATCCACCTAATGATAACATATTAAGTATAATTATTATTTTGATCTTCCCTCTTATAGAGGAGTTTAATGGTAATTGATTAAAATGAAAATTAGATAATTTTGAAAAAAAAACTAATATAGAAGAAGACACAATTATGTAAATAAGAAAGTAAATTAATCATAGTCTTGAAGACAAAGATATTGCTATTAATATCCATCCAATATGATTGATAGATGAATAAGCTATAATTTTTCGAGTTGATGTTTGATTTAGGCCTCCAATGGAACCCACTGTAATAGATAAAATAATTGATAAGTATATGATTGTTATATTTGGATGGATAGTTAATAATATAACTATAGGAGCGATTTTTTGTCAAGTTATTAGTAGAAGACAATTATTTCATGATAATCCTTCCATTACAATTGGGAATCATATATGGAAAGGTGCAGCCCCTATTTTGATTAGGAGCGTTATTGAGGTGATAGTTTGAATATAATAATGTATATGAATTATATAGTTTATCTTAAAAAATGAGAGGATAATAAATATTAAGAATATTGATGATGCTATTGCTTGAATCAAGAAATATTTTATTGATCTTTCTGAAGATGATAAATGATTTGGAGTTATTATCAATGGGATAAATGATAATATATTAATTTCTAGTCCTATTCATATGGCTGGTCATGAATTTGACGAAATTGATATTATAGTCCCTATTAATAATGTAATAAGAAATAAAATTTTAGAAGGATTAATGAGAATATTAAAAATTAAAAAGAGAGAGATTTTTACTCTCATATACGGGGTATGAACCCATTAGCTTTATTAGCTTATCTTATTATAAAGTATATATTTTAGTGTAAGATGCACAAAAGATTTTGATTCTTTTGGATTAAGTTTAATTCTTAAAAATATAGATAATAAGAGTATAATATATACTTTATTCACCCTATCAAGGTGACCCTTTAATCAGGCATCTTATT